GTCGTCGATACCCTTTTCCATGAATGGGTATCGAAGATACAAACCCCCCCTTTCCGCGGTATGGGGCTACAAATCAAACTTACCTATAGGTAAGAGCCAGATTCGACTATTTCTTCCTCTTCTTAATAGCCACCCGAACCCGGAATTGTTTTATGAATCATCAATCAGATGATTCCTTTTGAAATCACTGTGGAAGAACGAACGAGCCCCACTAGTTGATAGAGCTATCTTCTCGTTCGATCAAGTATTATGATACTTGGATCTTATCCGTGATATTGAGAAAGGATCCATAAAAATCTCTATGGATTTTCCCAATTTCATTTTGTGTTTTGTGTATAGTAAAATACTACAGTATATAACATAGATAGTTATATTTATATATAACAACATAGATTTATTATTTATATATAACTATCACTAAAACTACTACAGTACCCTACCCTATATAACATTACATTTCTTTATTGGATTGTTTTTTGTTTGTTATTGTCTCCTTTTTCCGAAGTTCTATTTCCTTCGGATAAATCGAAAACCCCAGAGTATACCTTTTTTTGAGGGCGGAACAAAAAAAGAAATTTCGAAAATTTCCCCCTTTCCCCTTTCCCTTTATCCGTCAGAAGAAAAAAAATGCGCTCTTTATTTTTGTTCTTATCTCTAAAAGAAATCGAAATTAAATAAAATAGGAAATTGGGGTTTAAAATGAAAGTTGTTTTCTCATATTCGTTCTCCGTTGCATTGGCGGAACAAAAATATCTGATATATCGATGTGGAAATTTTAGGCACATGAAATGGAGCGATGATCTGATATCCATATCGAAATCCTATATAGATAGAAAAGGGTCTTTTTTTATGTTATGGAATCATAAAAAAAGAAAGATATTGAAATAGATTTGTGATTCGAAAGAAATACTTTTCGGTGGAAGAAAGGAATAGTGATTTATTCCTATGGAGCATTTATGAACAAACAAGAGAAGAGGATTCAATCGGAAATATCGACAAATTCTTGCGCGGTCCAAGGAACTAAAAAAGCTCGCCCGCTTTCGACAACTTTATCTGTATCGACTATTTTTTAATATCAGAATAGATGATATATTCATGATTCAATGGGTCAGGTCCACTTATTTTTTCTTTTCTTGATTTCGAATTTTTCCGATATGTTTTATTGAGAAGTAGGAAGACTTTTGTTTAGTGGTTCATAACCCCGGTCGGGTATCCATAATAGGTCTATGTACCAGGGCTAAAAGAAAATAGGAATAGGATAATAATAATAATAAAACGAAAAATGGGGAGAAGTATAACCTGTAGTGACATAGCAATCCTCTTAATCGAATTCTAATTAATGTGATTACTTATTATCTTATCCTAATGAATCCCAATGAACCCATCTTAATGAACAAACATTTCGTTTGAATGAATAAACGTTCAACTTGAATTCATTCGACTGAAAAATTCATCATGCGGGCTTATTTTTTCTAAAATAAGTGATTTTCTTTAGGAAAGATAAGCGGGAATAAAGATAAAAAATGTATTTTGTATTATCTGCTAAAAAGTCTAAGATTTTGGACCGCGGAATTTTTTTGAAAAGCCCTTTATCGGATTTGAACCGACGACTTACGCCTTACCATGGCGTTACTCTACCGCTGAGTTAAAAGGGCCCATTATCTAAAATTTAGAAAAAGCCATTGGTTGTTATGAGTCTACTGCATTACCTATGTAGATACTATATCTTACTGTATCTATATATATCTATATATATAGATACAGTAAGATATAGATACATGTATGAATAGGGGATCATTCAGGAAAATAATAATAAATTGAATTTACCCCGGAAGTTCAAGTTCTATAGTAAAAAAAAGTAATCCAATTCGGATTTTTTTAATAGCAGCCGTGCTATGAATTCTTTCACGGCCATCCTAATTTTTTTTATTCCTCTATCCTATCAAGAAGAGGTTTACTTATTTATACGTGTACTAATCTAACATAGATCCAAGAATCTATTTCATTGAATCCCTTCCTATATTTCTACATAATGATTTTGAATTAATCAAAACAAAAATGCTATCGTTTTTGAATGAATTTTCCGTCTTAAGAGTGAGATAGAAATCAGCATATTCAATCCGAGCGATGAGTTAATTAAAATTAATGAGTTAAAATGGAATAAATAAAATAGAATTTGCCATTGAATCTTTTTCTGTCTGTCGGACAAATCAATCCCTAAAAGACCATATAACTTTGTTATATGATGTTCATAAATGACAAATATCGAGTCATTATATTGACAATTCCAAAAAACGGAGCATACTATGATCGTAGTATGATGGCGGTCGGGCAGGTATGCCCCTATCGTCTAGTGGTCAGGACATCTCTCTTTCAAGGAGGCAGCGGGGATTCGACTTCCCCTGGGGGTAAGGTTCCACGAAAAGAAGTAAATCGTGGATTATCAATAAACCTCGAATTTATTCTTCCGGGGTCGATGCCCGAGCGGTTAATGGGGACGGACTGTAAATTCGTTGACGATATGTCTACGCTGGTTCAAATCCAGCTCGGCCCACTAATTCGCCATTCCCATAAGAATGATGTAACCAAATGGATTTGTCCTCTAGAAGTGCCCGATAGCCAAAAGGGGACAAAATTTGTCTGTAACATCCCTTTTTTTTTATTTCTACCGTGTTTGGATCTGGTTATTGGTAATAACCACAGGATTCCTAGGAATCCTGTCATTCTCACTCTAGTTTCTATCCATGTGCAGTATTTCAAATAGCCGTCTTTGTCTTTATTATAAGAAAAACTATTTGAAATATAAATGATTCAAATGAAATAAAAAAAAAATAGTAGATATCCTGTAAAACTCACCCCGGGATTCTGGGATTGTAGTTCAATCGGTCAGAGCACCGCCCTGTCAAGGCGGAAGCTGCGGGTTCGAGCCCCGTCAGTCCCGACATCGGATCCGGCGCGGTGAATCCATCCATTTTTTTTTTTCTATTTTCTGTGAAGAGAGGGGGCGCAAGGCGGGATCCTGTCGCCTGAAGGATCCTGAACTTCTTTGTTTGATTCGAATTCGAATCAAACAAAGAAGTTCAATTACTTTAATATTGATTGACGGGGAAGAAACATGTGTAGTTGGAGGTATCGCCGTACTCATGATTCCAAGAGAGACAATACCAGTTTCACTTTTTTGATTACTCCCGATCAATGAAATAGAATAAAGTATCCATATGCTTCCAAGGGTACATATCAAAAAAACGGTATTTGTTACGATACACAATCAAATTCATGGAGTTACCCGACTAGGACATTTTTTCGACGAAAACCCCTTTTCTAGCTTCTAGTTCCAATTTTTTGTGGAACCTTACTTAATTAATAATTGAAAACAATCTATCTATCTCATCCAAATTGCATGTCGAAGTTGGGTGTACGTATCCCAGTTCCAATCCAAGGAAGAAAAAAGTTACTAACTAAAACCTAAACTAAAATAGTGAATTTGTCGGAATATTCGATTTTTTATACCTGTAATCCGCCTTTATTACATTTATCGGTTATCTAAGAGGATTGGACCACGAAAAAAAACACTTTGTTTCGAACTCGTCCCTTTTCCATTTGACTCCTACTATTTAGGTATGCGGCCAATGGAATATCGCACCGGTCAGACGGCACTCCGTCTTAGATTAGATGATTGTTATAAGGACCGCGATTGGTCGTTTCTATAAAATTAAGAAATAAAGATCAAAGTATAGAGTGGAAAAATAGGATAAATTCGATGGGATTCGAGATTGGATTGGCGATTCCACTTTTTATATGGATAAAAGGTCCTCTTATGTTATACTATTCCATTTTCGACGATGAATCCATTTAATAGATCAGATATTGTTATTCGTAATATGAATCCGATTCATTATCATCAAGATGCAATCCACCTATTGCGTTTATATTACAGAAGAAATACTTTCTTCTATGGGATTAGATCCCGCGTTATTGCGAAGCAAAAACCGATGAGATTATGGAAGTTAATATTCTCGCATTTATTGCTACTGTGCTATTCATTCTAGTTCCTACTGCTTTTTTACTTATCATCTACGTAAAAACGGTTAGTCAAAATGATTAATTTGACTCAAACTTTGAATTATTAGCTCCTCATAAGAATAAAAGAAGAAATTAAAACGAAATAAGCAGGACGGAACTAACAATCTAAGTACACTAACGGATAGTGTGGTAGAAAAGTTCATATAGTCCTTTCTACTACACTATCCGTTAGTATATTCTATACAGTCATATTATATAAAGATATGGTCTCGATATATGTACATGCGAATTAGGTACATATACTGACATGTATATTACATATATGATATGTACATAGAAACAACACCCCAATTCTATCTCTTCAATATACCCATTGTGTTGATTTTGATCGATCGGAAATCGTCGAAGTTCAACTCCTCTAATGCCTAGATTTCTGATTAGTCTCAGCACGGATCTCGGGGTCTCTCGAAACAATCAATGAGGAAAGGAAGGGTTGTATGGTTATATATTACCAAAAAAGTTTTTTTCGCATTCCAGTAATTCGATTGAGCTGTTAACACACGATCCAAGGGGTTATATAATAACTTCTTCGGGTTTGGAAAAGCAGAAGTAAACCTCGCAAATTTTTCATGCTTGAACCACGATATGAGATTAGTTGTGCGTTAAAAAATAAAGCATAAAAAAAAATTCGTAGGAGTATAAACGGTAAATAGGCGCGGCTCACCCAACACAGCAACATCTTTTTATGCATAGTAGTTTGCAATATTTCGGAATAGGAAGACTTCGGTAGGAAAAATTTCCTATTCTTTGTATTACTTTTACTATTATTAATAGTAATTTAAGTTTTTACTATTATTACTATTATTAATATTAATTTAAGTTTATAAATACGAGAAATATCGGAATCCAATTATTTCCATATTTGTTTGATCTAAAGGTTCTCATTCATATATTACCGTCTTCCAATAAAATTTCTTTGGAAAATAGAAATAAAAAAAAAAACAACAAAACCCTTCTCATAACGATCTATTCCAAATTGATACAGTTCAATTATTCAACTTAACTTAATTAATAGTGCCGCTAGAGTCCACTTCTCCCCCATACTACAAGCGAAAGGGAAAAGGTAAAGACTACCATTAAAGCAGCCCAAGCGAGACTTACTATATCCATGCCAATTATGTCCCCTATCTTTATTAAAATGAAGGAATTATTCCATTATTGATAACTAATAATAGCGAAATCTGTGGGGAAGAGTCAAAATGTCTGACTTAATTGATGAACTAATACAAAAAATGTATTCTTAACAAGATTTCTTGTGATTTGATTTCTGGTAGAATCAGAAAGTATTAAGCATAAAGAAGATATACAACTATTTCGGAAGTCTTAAGGAAATGGTTATTAATGGAACATGTAGGAAAAGTAAGATCCATTGTTTGTTTTGTTGCCTTTCATAAGAACATAAAAAAAAAATGCAAGTCTTTTATGGAACCTCCAGATTGTATAAATATAGTATGAACAGCCCTTATACCTATATATGCATATGACTACACTTTCGCCGGGGCCGGGCAATATTTTTTTTACTTCTATTTTGGCGGTAAGGGATTTGATATCTTTTGTTGATCAGGCGACACCCGGATTTGAACTGGGGAAAAAGGGATTTGCAGTCCCCCGCCTTACCACTCGGCCATGCCGCCAAAACGATACAAACAAAATCGATATAGATGGAAATCTTCTTTTGGAGGATTTATTAAACCCTTCCTTTTCTCTCTGATTTGAATTGGATCTTACGGTTTCTTTATCCTTTTCAAAAAGGACAAAATCCTTCTGTTTTAGATCTAGTGGATCTCTTGATTGTATAGCCTTTCAAAACAGACATACAGCACTTAACTTAATATAATCTGATATAATCAGAATTTGAGCGATTCTTAATCGAATAATAACTTCTCCTTTCTTTTTTCTATTCAAAAAAGCGGATTCCCAATCACAGAATCAAAAAAATAAGGAAAAATGGGAACTATGAACTATTCACCGAGAATTCATGAACGGCTTTTGTATTTTGATTTGCCATTCTTTCTTTTTCTTAAAGAAAAAAGAAAAGAAAGCGGATATCCGACTAATTCGTATCAATTATTTTCAATAAGAAATCTTTTTCCATTTCAATTATAACAACAATTATGTGTTTATGTAAACCCTAGAACATACATTCTCACACGGACATCCAGTCGGTGCCTTGTCCGGGCATCCCCTCTTATATCTTATAGTGAATAGTCGTGCTTGTTGAATATTGCATTCAATATTTTTTTTTTGAATGAATTGAATTGAAATTTGATCAAAAGATATAGCATCACCTCTGTTGCTGCAAATGGAATTGCGATAAAAGATGGGATATGCAGATAGGGAAATAGCCACATGTATATATGTATTAATAAGTATAAATCAAACTCTTCTTACCCACTTCAATCATATTTTACTAATTTCAAAAGAGACAAAAATGCCCCCTTTCTTTGCCATTTTTTTTTGAACAATGGAATTAATGAAATAAGTTAAGTGTTAAAATAAATTCGACACTCTATTATCCTATCTTTATCTCATTCCTAGAGAATAGATCAAATCCCGAATCTATTTCAACTACCCAACCTGATAATAATATCCTAATGATAGGTACAAATGGGATCTTTTTTTTATCTTCTATATAGGACTCCATAAGTTGAAGTGATGGAGTTTTGTTTCCAGGAATGTTTTATTAATTCATTCCTATTTGTATCCTTCGCAAATTGCAATTTTATACGAAAATTTCTCTTTATTCCCCCCCCCTTCCACACACACATACCAATACGTATTTCATATATAGGAAATTCTATACAATTTCATGCGATTCAGTAAAAAGAATATACATTCCATGATTGCTCGGTCGACCCATATGGGTCGATGAAGAGTGGGCCAATAGTGGGATTTTCGAAAAACGGGAAAATGAATTAAGATGCTACGGGATAGAAATGAGGGAATGTCTACAATACCAGGGTTTAGCCAGATACAATTTGAGGGATTTTGTAGGTTCATTGATTGGGGCTTGGCCGAAGAACTTCATAAGTTTCCAAAAATTGAAGATACAGACCAAGAAATGGAATTTCAATTATTTGTAGAAACATATCAATTGGCAGAACCTTTGATAAAAGAGAGAGATGCTGTGTATGAATCACTCACATATTCTTCTGAATTGTATGTACCCGCAGGATTGATTTGGAAGCCCGGTAAAGATATGCAAGAACAGACCATATTCATTGGAAATATTCCTCTAATGAATTCCTTGGGAATCTCCATAGTAAATGGAATATACAGAATTGTGATCAATCAAATATTGCAAAGTCCCGGCATTTATTATCGTTCAGAATTGGACCATAAAGGAATTTTTATCTATACCGGGACTATAATATCAGATTGGGGAGGAAGATCAGAATTAGAGATTGATAGAAAAGC